TCTCATCGAAAACTTACAGCAGCTTGCCAAACAAAAGCTAAGAGAAAAAAGAGCACAGGTATGACTGGCATAAAATCTACGATTGGATTCAAAAAAGCATAGGCTTCGGGCAATTTGCCGAAGAAAAAACTACTCGAATAAAGGGCAGAATTAAGACAGATCAAACTAAAGATCTTAAGCATAACAGACATTTTTTGTTCTTGGAGAGAATTGCCTTTTGATTGAGTTATTGATATAAGGAAAGGGGGAGTAAGTACGGTAGGCAAAAACTAGTTCTTCCTCTTTTTGCTCTTTTTGTTTGAACCCCCATAATCAAAAATTCTCAAGGAGAATCGCAAAAATCATACTTTCATACAATATCTTAATTGAATTCTATGTAATGATCAATATGTAATGATCAATCAATTCAATTGAATTCAATATCTACACATATTAAACTACGCATCTCAAAAGCCTAGTAACAATAGAATCGATTCTATAGATATTTGAAATCGAGTTGACAAACAACCAATACTTACTTAAATTTTTATAAGTGTCGAGGACAAATCGAAATGGGGCGTCGCCAAGTGGTAAGGCAACGGGTTTTGGTCCCGCCATTCGGAGGTTCGAATCCTTCCGTCCCAGAGCATTTTATTTTTATTTTCTTATTTTTTATTTTCTTATTGAATTCTATGAGACTCAAATTTTGGTTTTAACTTTCATTGAATCTTTCAGTTCTGTTTCAATTTGAATGTTAGATGGAGTGTGATTCTTGTTTTGAATTTTGATCTTCGACAAATCTTTTTTTTTAGTGAACAAAGGAGGAATCGAGATATGAAAGAATCTCTATTCCCCATCCCATTTTTCTATCCCATAAAAGAGGCGGCCTCGATTAGTAATAGTAATTTGTAATTCATTTGTTTTTTTTTTTTGTTTTTTGTGGGTCTCTTGGATCCTAACCAACTAACCTAAGGAGGTTGGTCCTAATTCAATTCGCTCAATAGGATGTCTTTGTCCAAATCTCATTAACAAACAAACAAGTAACCGATTTGTTTTCTTTGAATATTTTTTTGAAGTATTTCAGGTTTGGCTCTAATGAAAAATGATAAATCTATATAGCGCTGTGGTGATTTATCAATTTTATTTACTTTAGAGCAAGATTAGATTGTCGAAAGGGTAATGACTCCGGAGTTAAACAATATGAAATGAAACAATTTCAATTTCTGAAATTCAATATTTTTCAAATAAATATTGAAATATGAATATAGATTATTGATATTATGTTTCCGAAGGGATCTTGCTAAGACTTCTTCAGAAAAATCTTTACCCCAGCTATCTAATCTATAATACTAATTTATCTAGAATTCTTTATATATAGAAATAGAATTTATATATAGAAATATAAATAGAGAAAACTTATAGATCATGATGTCTACACATCAACCGAACCAATAATAGAACCTATGACTATTCATGATTCCATAATTGAATCAAGTCCATACCGGTTCCAAATTAAAGTTATAGGAATGTTATGGTAAAACTTCGTTTGAAACGATGTGGTAGAAAGCAACGTGCGACTTGAAGGCCACGATCCGTTGTGGATTGTTACATCCACCATTTGATATAGGAATGAAGATGCTCTTGGCTCGACATCATTTGTTCTGTTCCACGAGAACCCTTGTTGGGTTTTCATGGAAATAGTTCATGATGAAGCTCGAGTAGTTAGTTTTTTTTGGGGGGGCAGGGATCTAGGGTTAATGCCAATCAATAAATTGGAACAACTTCGTAAACATATCTTCGATATAGAAAGAATCCAATTCGAGGAAGTTTCCAAAAAGTTATTAGACTTGATCAAACTTTTTCGATCCGAAGTGTATCATGCGGGAATCCACCGTCTGTAGGATTCTTTGGTAGAAAGAAATAAAAAAAGGTATGTTGCTGCCATTTTGAAAGGAAAGTCTTAAGAAACACCGAAGTAATGTCTAAACCCAATGATTCAAAACAAACTATCAAAGGATCCCAGAACAAGCAAACGCCGTTTTAATTGTCTCAATCACTGGATCAGACGGAAGAATCAAAATTCATTTGATTTTAAACGAGACAAGCATAAGGGGAGGAAAGACCGCTCAAGAAATGAAATTTTCGAAAACTTTTTATTTGAGAATTATCCAATTTGAGTTATGAGAGTAGGAATGATTTATTTTTCATTTTTATGATTATGAAGGAAGAAGCAAAAAATTAAATCAAAGTCTAATTGATTTTTTGTTCTAATTTAGAAATTTCATACATAGGCAAAACCTCGAATCCTTCATTTTTCTCGAGCCGTACGAGGAGAAAACTTCCTATACGTTTCTAGGGGGGGTGTTGCTCGTCTACATCTATCCCAATGAGCCGTCTATCGAATCGTTGCAATTGATGTTCGATCCCGAAGAGAAGGAAAAGATCTTCGGAAATTGGGTTTTTATGATCCCATAAGGAATCAAACTTATTTAAATGTTCCGGCTATTCTATATTTCCTCGAAAAAGGTGCTCAACCTACAGGAACTGTTCAGGATATTTTGAAGAGGTCGGGGGTGGAACTTCGTCCTAATCAAGCGAAATTCAATTAAGGAAAAAATTTGGGAAATACAAAAATAGAAGATCAAAGTTAGACTTATAACTACCCTTTTTGTATTTCCTGCTCTATTTGTATATCTTTTTTAGATTTATCATTGCTTCCGTTGAATTCTGTTTTTATATTGAATTGAAAAAGCCTTTATTTCAATTTCATTATGAAAGTTTTCTTTTTATTTATTTTTTCATTTCTTACACTTTTTTATATCTAGATTCTATATGTAATGCCAATACAAGTCCTTTTGTTTTATTTTCATTCATTTAAATGAATATATGAATTATTCATATATTAGTTATTAGTCTTTTTTTTCCATTTTTCAATTGAACCAATTTCAATTGAAAATGGAATTTCTTTTGTTTTTTCTATTGGGTTTTTTCTCAACATTTCTATTGACAACAGCGTATCAAACAAATATAATTCATTTTAATTGTCAATTTAAGTAAAGAGAAGTGAAGTGGATCTATTTTTTGTTTCAAAAAAATTGTCATTTAGAAAATGTGTGTGTTTTTTTTTAGATTTCTTTGTTCAACAGTTTGACTGAATCGTCTTCTTTTTTTGTTTTTGTATTCGGATTGTATCTATACAGTCTCTACTAGAATTCCCCAATTCTATATTTTTTTCGGGTTGCTAACTCAACGGTAGAGTACTCGGCTTTTAAGTGCGACTAGGATCTTTTACACATTTGGATGAAGTGAGGGATTCGTCTATACCATCGGTAAAGCTTGGAAGACCGCGACTGATCCTGAGGGGAAATGGATGTTAAAAACAGCATGTCGTATCAACGGAGAGTTCTGAGAATATTTCAGTCTTACTAGATCGGTATAAAGCCGTGTTCGAATTCTTAGAACCGAACAAAATGAAAATCCTAGTTAGGTCGAATGAATAAATGGATAAGGCTAGGGCTTCAATTCAATTCTGGGGAAAGAAAAAGCAACGAGCTTTGGTTCTTAATTTGAATGATTCCCGAGCTAATTAGACGTTAAAAATCAAAATAGATTAGTGCCCGCGGCGGGAAGGGGGTTCTCGCCTCACGAGTGGATTCTTTATTTTTTTGTAATGAATCCTACTTATTCTGGAATGGAGATTAGTGTGTAAAAGAAAAAGTATGTTGATAAAGAAAGTTTTTCCGAAATCAAAAGAGCGATTCGGTTTTCAAAATAAAGGATTTCTAACCATCTGATTATCCTATTCTAAAATTCCTATAATATAGATCGATGAAATGGAATGGGGGAGTCTAAGGAGAGTCTAGCGAATCCGTTTAAAGTTTCCCAGGTTCCGAGGTATTTCTTATTCGAACTCTATTTATTATTACTATATATAAATACCTTGTTTTGACTGTATCGCACTATGTATCATTTGATAACCCTCAAAATCTTCTGCCTTTGGTCCAAATCCAAATTAAAATGGAGCAAATTCAAAGATATTTACAGCCAGAGAGATCTCAACAACACAACTTCCTATATCCACTTCTCTTTCAGGAGTCTATTTATGCACTTGCTCATGATCGTGGTTTAAATAGGTCGATTTCTTTTAAAAATACCGGGTATGAAAAAAAATTGAGTTTTCAAATTGTGAAACGCTTAATTACTCGAATTTATCAACAGATCTATTTTAGTACTTATTCTTCTAACAAAAGTCAAATTTTTGGGCCCAACAAGAGTTTGTATTCTAAACTGCTATCAGAGGGGTTTGCTTTTATTGTGGAAATTCCGTTTTCTTTACGATTCATATTAGAGCGCAAAAAAATATTAAAATCTCAGAATTTACGATCAATTCATTCAATATTTCCTTTTTTAGAGGACAATTTCTCACATTTAAATTATGTATTAGATATACTAATACCCTACCCCCCTCATCTGGAAATCTTGGTTCAAACTCTTCACTTTTGGGTGAAAGACGCTTCTTCTTTGCATCTATTACGATTCTTTCTCCACGAGTATTGCAATTTTAATAGTTTCATTACTCCAAAGAGGTCCCGTTCCCCTTTTTCAAAGATAAATCAAAGATTTTTCTTCTTCTTATATAACTCTTATGTATGTGAATACGAATCCATTTTTTTATTTCTCCGTAACCAATCTCTTCATTTACGATCAACCAGTTTTGGAGCCCTTTTTGAACGAAACATTTTCTATGGAAAAATAGAATGCTTTGTAAAAGTCTTTGCTAAGGATTTTAAGGCAAACCTATGTTTGCTCAAGGATGCGGATCTTTCCATGCATTATTTTAGGTATCGGGGAAAATCAATTCTGGCTTCTAAAGGAACGCTTCTTTTGATGTCTAAATGGAACTATTATTTTGTCAATTTTTGGCAATGTTCTTTTTGTTTGTGGTTCCATACTGAAAGAATCTATATAAGTCAACTATCCAGCCATTCCCTTGACTTTATGGGCTATCTTTCAAGTATTCC